GTAAATGCGTCCATCCTTATTGATTATTAGAAGGACCTATTCATAAAAATTTTCCTTTATTTATTTTCTCTTTCTTTCTGAATTTTTCGGATAAAATAAATATGATAAAGCCAATATGATAAAGACAATAAAACCGTTACGTTTCCACATCAAAGTGAGATCTAGGATAACTTCCTTTTTCTTTTCATTCATGCCTGTTGGTCTTCCGAAAGTACCCTTTCTAATTCCTGTTGACGAAGATGAAGAGATAGAATGGACTGACGTATAGTGTGACTTGTCAGATATATTGAGTCATATGGGATTTCCCCGTTCTTTCCCCCGATCGAGAGATCCTCTGTTTCGACCAAGAAAGATAAATTGAATCATCACAAAATTGGAGCATGAAGTGCAATTAGATGCATTGTTTGAGGGAATCCATAATACTATTCTTAATTAGAATAATTTATGGTTGGCTTTGATTGGACTCAAAAAATGAAGTATCCAAGCTCCGTTTAGCAAAAACCCAATTGGAAATATATCATAATTACTACGTGTATCCTAAATGATTCCTGTTTATTATTTAGAAAGTCATAACAAAAAGAAATGGTGATGGGACGATTTGTCCTATATGTGCAAATCCAAATCGGGCGGATCTTGACCCGGAGTAGAACATAAACCTAAAAAGATGAAAGAGACCCATTCAGGAACAAGAAAATACCATCGTGATTTGGATTGAATCTCGATGAAACAATACATCAATGAGAAGTTAATTCGATAAGTTTATTGACCGAAAGAAAAGAAGTCAAAATTCGTCTTTATTGAAAAATCGAAGAAAAAGCCCTTTCCTTAGAAGTTCGAAAAAAGCTGCTATGAAAAAGAATAGGAAAAAAGAAAGAGGACTGGAATCTATACATTGATTCGTTTTTTTCGCAATTTTTTTTTGAACCGTATGCCTCAAAAGTTGCTTGTACGGCCCTCTAAGGAATAGAATTTTTCCTTACTCAACGCACTTTATCAACGAAGAATACTTATTTTAGGCTCTGAAATTACTTCAGAGAACGCTAATATCCTTTTAGGTGCTTTGATATATTTCAGTCTCATGGAGTCTAGCGAAGAGTTTAAACTTCTTATAAACTCTCCTGGTGGATCAGTAATAGATGGAATAGCCATTTATGATACTATAAACACTCTTGTCTCACCAGTCGAGACAACAGCTGTGGGAGTAGCCGCGTCAATGGCGTGTTTTATCCTGAGTGGAGGAACTTCACGTACAGCATTCCCTCACGCCTGGCGCCAATGAGGTTTTTTTATTTGAGAGAAAAAAGAAAACTATGCCTTCGCCATATGAATATTAAGTAATAATAGCATGGCACTTCGAATTCGATATGAAAAATTTTTGTATTGTTTTTTTTTCAAAAGATTCGATTATGTATCGAGAGAGTAGTATGAGATAAAAGGTATTTCCGATTTTCTCTTATCTATCGGGAGTCCAATTCAGCGTCACAAACTTTTTTGTTTTCACACCGAAGGGCTCTTAACAATATTTATGTTAGAAAAAAAAGAGTGCGAAAAAAAAACAAGATTTTTCCTTTTTTGGTTGGATCAAAAAGAAACTTTGGAATTGCTGAATCAAAGACAAAAAAAGAATCCATTTTAAAATAGAAAGCAACGGAGCCATCATAGTATTTTTTAACTCCTCCGAAAGAAAAGGTGGCAATTTGATCATTTACTCATCTGGAGCTGAGAGATTCTATTTTTATCTTTCTTGAATGGAAAGTAAGGGTCAATTTCAATTTGATTGTAGAGCCGTATGCAATGCACAAAAGACGATGCTCGTACGGTTGTTCAATTCTATCTTTTTTTTCCTAGTATTCTTTATCCTTCTTTTCTATTCGTTTCACACAGCAGATAGAGAATCCTTCTATCATCAGGGTAATGATGCATCAGCCCTCTAGTTCTCTTTCGGACCTGGAAATGGAAGACATTGTCCTGGAAATGCAGGCAATACAAAAAATACGCGACTGCATCATAGATGGTTATAAAAAAGCGACGTTGAAATCCCGAAAAGAAATAATGAATACCCTCGAAAAAGACGTTTTTATGTCAGCAATAGAGGCCAAAGAGTATAGACTTGTTGATCATATAGTAGGAGAAGATGGTTTTGAATTTCCATGAATTGAGATCTTATATCCTAACTACTGAATTTAGATCTTATCTCCTAACTACTGAATTGAAATCTTATATCCTAACTCTAACTACTGAATTGAGATCTTATCTCCTAACTACTGAATTGAAATCTTATATCCTAACTCTAACTACTGAATTGAGATCTTATCTCCTAGCTTACTTCTATCAGAGAAATAAAATGGATTTTGCGCGAATCCGTGATTTGAGGTTTTATTTCCGATTTTACTATTTTTTTAAATAGAAAAAAATTCATAATGATCCGGTCAGGATCAATCTAAACCAGCTCATTACGTATATGATTCAACATGCCAACTAGTCAACAACTTCTTAGAAATGCAAGACAGCCAATTCCAAATGTCGTGAAAACCCGCGCTCTTCGGGGATGTCCTCAGCGTCGAGGAACATGTACTAGGGTGTATGTGCGACTCGTTTAGATCATGAACTGACACAAAAATAGATCATGAACTGACACAAAAAAAAGCAAGAAAACCGCTTTCCAGTATGAATGATCAGTACCAGTGAATAGGATAGAATGGAAGAAGAAACTCTATTCACTATCTAAAACTAAAATAAGCAAATCAATCCCTCTATTGTGTAGAAAGTTTCTATTGTGTAGAAAGTTTATGGTTTCCATTGGTGCAAATCCAATCAACTGAATTTAAGATGAGAAGCAATTCTCCATTGGTAGCAAATGGTTATCCATTAAGCGGAGGAAATCTTATTGAAATTCAAAAAAAAAACAGAAAAATGGAGTTCTCACTCAGTCAAGAACGGACTACGAGGGTCAGCTATCCAGCTAACTTTCATAATTAAATACCGTTACTGTATAGGTGGGTCTCAGTGTGAAAGACCTATTACTGGATAATTCAGGGGTAGAGCCAAAGAGTGTGGTGTGAACTATACAAGTTACCAATAAGATTGATTAAATGAAGTAAAGGCTCCGGTGTATAGAGAAGACCTCACCGTTTAAGAAATAACCATAGAAACGATGGAACCCACTATTTCTTTATCCATTCAATTTATATTTCTTTTTCTATTTTTGACACCTAGCAAAAGAAAATTTCTTATTTCTTTAGTAAAATACCTAAACAAAGAAAAAATCGTGGTCGGGAAGGTTATAGTAGCCAAAGCCATTGGAATTTGTATTTTATACATTGGAAAAATCCGTTTGGTTATTAATAGACCAGAACGGGGAAAAGAATAACTGAAAGAAAAGGGATAGTTATTTGTCAAAGTTGTATTTATTCAATGACCAGAACTAAACGCGGATATCTAGCTCGGAGACGTAGAACAAAAAGTAGTTCATTTGTATCAAGTTTTCGAGGGACGTATTCAAGACTTACTCGAACTATTACTGAACAGGAAATAAGATCTTTGTTTTCGGCTCATCGGGATAGGGATAAGCAAAAGAGAAATTTTCGTCGTTTGTGGATCACTCGGATAAACGCAGCAATTCGAGAAAGGGTAGTATCCTATAGTTATAGTAAATTAATATATGATCTATACAAGAGACAGTTGCTTTTTAATCGTAAAATACTGGCCCAAATAACTATAGCAAGTAGGGATTGTCTTTCTATAATTTCCAACGAAATTAGAAAAGAAGTAGAATACACTGGAATAATTGTAAATAGAGTTGCCCGGAGAATGAACTCCGGGAAGGGGGAGTGGAAATTACTATGAGAAAATATGCTAAAGTAGTCAAAATGAATGAACACGTTCAATAAAAAATCTTTTTTTTTGCGATTCGTTTTTTTTCTTACGACACGATAATCAAATCTGGATTCTCGGATTTGTCGAACAAAACACCAATCCGCGTTTGAGTTCGGATTGGAATTCTGATTCAAGTGAACAAAGAGTAAGCCTATTTATTTCTGGTTCTAAGACTAGTAGTTCTAGCGGTCGGCTTGGTTCTTTTTCTGGTTCTAAGACCAGTAGTTCTAGCGGTCGGCTTAGTTCTTTTCCATTTTTTCTCATTCTTGCGAAAAGGTAACAAAACTAAAATACGAGCTATTTTTATAGCCTTAGTAACTAATCGTTGTTGTTTCAAGGTTAATCTAGTCATTCGTCTAGGTAATATTTTTCCTTGTTGACTAATAAATCGACTAATTAAACTAACGTTTTTATGATGAATTCGATCCCCCGGTCGAATCGGGGACAAAGGCCTACGAAAAGATCGCTTTTTTTTATTTTTTTTAAGAAAAGGTCGCTTGGATTTATCCATGGTTTGTTTGTATAGTTTATTTATTATTCCGAAAATCCTATTTCTTAATTGTCATTTTAACCCCAAACAAATAGGATTATTTTCTATTTAAATATGTTCTATTTCTATTTCAATATGTTCTATATAATGTAATTTTTTCCCTTTGAAAGATAAGAATACTTAGTTCGATCTATTTGTTTATTTCCCCATGAATCGTATGTTTGTAACAATAGCGACAGAATTTTCTCAATTCTAATCGATTAGGCGTATTGTGCCGGTTCTTTTGAGTAATATATCTGGAAATCCCCGTTGACACCTTCTTAACACCGTTTCGGATACAACTGGTACATTCCAAAATCACCGTTACTCGCGCATCTTTCTTCTTGGCCATGAACCTCCTTTGGATTTTTGATTTACTTTCTATTTTGATTCGAAACGAAGAAAAAGAAAGGAAGGAAAAAATAGAAGTTACTAACTTGAAATCCAACTCTAAAAGATCAAAATCAATAAAGTAATAATAAATCAAAGCAAAGCCATAGTAAATAATAAATAAAACAATGATTTCGAAACTCTATTTCAACACGAAGGACGTAAGTTAAAGATCTTGTATTCGTGCCCTAGACCCGCAATTTCC